GTCACGTCAGCGGCGGCAAGTGGATCATTCATGCGCAGACAACACTGAAAAAGAAAGATTCCCTTTTGTTACCGACCTTCTTCCCTTGACTGGTGTTTTAGGTCTTCTTATCCAAGAGGACACTTTAATCTTGCTTTAGAGGCCCGAATGCTTATCATTCTTGCCTTCTAAACTTCTTTATATCGAGGGATGAGGAACCATATTATCCTGCATTCCTTAAACCTATGTAGTGAGTCGTGTAGGTGGCGTGTTTAAATTAGGACCATACATTGGGATTCTTTTCCCCTCATCGCTAGCCAGTCGGGATGCTATCTCTCTTCTCCTTCGTCACTCAACCATCAAAATATGGTATATAATTAACAAACTCTTTTTTGGATATTTACAACAAACTATACTGAACCACCTATCTATTCCTTTTTTGGCGCTGTCCCGACACTGATGAGCATCACTTAGGCCTTCATTCATGATACTCTGCTAGGATCTGCAGCGCTTCAGTAGGCCCTAGGCACTGATGTGAGGTTCAAGTTTTCACCAATGCAACATACTATCCATAAACATTGTACTCCCATAATATAATAAGGCAAGAAAGCGGAAAATTTCAAAAAAGTCAAATGGATTGCCCCCTTTTGATTAGCCAGTTTCCAAGAGGGAGAAGGTCTTCTGGCAATCTCAGGCATACTCCAAATCGGTTATTTGGCCTGATCGAGCAACCTATGAACAGTTGTCGCCTACATAACCTACCTCCCAGACCAAGGGAAGAAGGTATCAGATCACTTTTGAGAGCCCTTTTGTGAAACCAGTTCCTTTACTCTTTTTGAATGAATTACAGTCAGTAAAGTAATCTGGTGGAAGGGGTCCATAGAAAAAAAATGGGCTTCTTTTTCTTTTTTCGTTTTAGAATAGAGAAAGAGTAGAAACTAAGGGTACGCTCTCTAGAAGATTTGCTCGGAGCTTTTTTTTCACTTGGTCGCCTGCTATCTTGAAACCTCTTTGCTTGCGGGGGCAGGAGTGGAAAGAGCGCTTCGCGAAAGAATCGTGTGGCGCGGTGAAAGGTTTCCCGTTGGGGTTTCCGACCCTCCAGGTCTCCACCTACTTGTGGAATCGGGGGGGTTCCTTGATATTAAGGTGTCAAGGCGGTCGAAGAAGGCCACAGGTGGAAGCAACCGATGCTTTGATCATTCAATTGACTCCTTGCTGCCAGTCCGTGCTTGCTGTCATGCTGGCAAAAGCAGGGGTTTCGGTCGGTTTTACCTACTATTGGATTTGAACCAATGACTCTCGCCGTATGAAAGCGATACTCTAACCGCTGAGTCAAGTAGGTCAAGCTGAGTCAAGTCACCCTATAAGAGAAAGCCGCGCAACCAAAGTAGCCCAACCTATACAAGGGGGGCGGAGCGCTAAGAAAGAGAAAGCGTTATCACTATACGAAATGAAGCAGCGGCTAGCACGCTAAGCTAAGATCAACCAATGTTCGAACGCGGAGCCTTTCTTTCTCGGTCGTCTGTCTTAATAAGGGGATTCCGATTCATGCAGTCCTTCTCTGCTGCATTGGTCTTTTCACTCCCCACTCTCCACCATAACAAAGTCTTTCCACTATATCTCAGGAGTAGTCAAAGGAAGTACGGCGGGTCCGAGTAGGAATAAATTGACTAAGAAGTAGGGCATACAACAATGGATCAATTCATTCAACAAGATCTGTTCGGATCAGACCAGGATGAATGGGATTGGTCTGACCTCTCGCTCGGATGTAAGACTCCCGCCGCTGACAGATGTCCCATGCCACCTTTCGTGAACAGCTATGCCCGAGAATGAATTGTGATATAGCGCCGAATAAGCCACAGCTCTATTCCCGACTCGAAATCCATAAAGGACTTGTTGGGAGAGAAAATAGGGGGCCCTATACCATACATCCTGCTGCCTTGGGACGACTGCACGTTACATCATAGCAGCACGACCAAATGGAGGTGGAAAGCCCTTGTATAGGTTGGGCGCTAGCTAGCGCCTTCCTTATACTAATAGAAAATGTTGGGCCTTCCCCTTATTTATTAGTATTAGTAAAGTTGCTCGAGGACTTCTACTGGGAATGAAAGTTCCCTATTATAGGATCCCTAGTAAAGCCAATTTCATGATGGCCGCTTATCTGAGTAAGAAGACGATGGCTCCTATTATTGGTGAGCGATCTCCTCTACACGTTATCTTTGGGCGTTTTACTCTCTTTCAAAGAGATGACTATTCAAACCTCAGAGTATTCGGATGCACGTGCTTTGTGAAAATTCCATCTCCTGCACAAGACAAACTGAGCCCTACATCTCACTCTATGTGTTTTCTTGAGTGAGGTTGGGGTACCCCTCTCTCAAAAGGGCTACAAGTGTTAATGATCCTTCTACACGACGATTCCACCTTTCTCGACATGTCACCTTTTTCGAACTTACTACGGAGCTCGGGGCTTTGAGATTCCCTGTGATGGTGGGCCATTATGTTCCCTTGTCTCCCCTTAGAGGGGAGGGGTGGAACTATTGAGGAGTTTATGTGAGACAGCATCAGAATTCTCCGATTTAATAGAGTCAGCAAGATCCGGGTGACCAGAGTGATCAGCAGCTTGATCAGCTTAAGGGGAAGTTTCGCAGGTTTGTGAAGACAGATTCTCGTCACTCAGTTTTCAGAGCTGAGCCAACTGATTCAGTGGTCTCCCTCTCTCCCTATACTTCGAACCAAGACTCTTCTTCAGACTTAGGTTCTCTAGCTTCTATTCTCGGGGTACGTAGATCCACCCGTCTTCGTTTTCCTATTCATAGGTTTGTATCAACTAAGTCTCTGTCTACTTCCCACGAGTCTTTTTTGCAATTTCATCCATCTTTTTGAACCTGATACCTTTGCAGAGGCCATATCTCAACCCTGCTGGCAGCTCTATGCAGAAAGAGATCGTAGCACTCGAATGGTTTGCTACTTGGGATTGAGTCTCTCTTCCTCTAGGGAAAGAAGCCATTGGCTACAAGTGGGTCTATAAAGTCAACAAAAAGCTGATGAAGCAGTTGAGGGGTTGAAGGCTAGATTGGTGGCCAAAGGATACACACAAGAGTATTGAGTCGAACCCCTTTCCAACGAGGCAAGTGGCTGAACGCCCCTTTAGAGATAGAGGAAAGATTTGCCCCAGCTTGGCGAATCGCATCCCCGCGCAACGAATTGCATTGCCAACCTCCTGATTGTCTTCTTATCATTTTCCGTTGCATGTTTGGGATACGTTTGGTCTTCAATATATTCCCTGATGTCAGTAAACCATGGTTTACCGTTGGGTGCCCTTTCAATGGCCAAAAGATCACTATTGAACATGCCGGGAGTCAACTCCAAAATTTCTAGTAGGTTGCAATACACCGGGCTGCTTCTTTGTTCTATCATGATTGGGCGGACTTTCCCTCAGGAATGTTTATCATGGAGGCCAGTGTTGCCAATGCATCCGCGAACTTCTTTTTTCTCTGGGTAGTGGAGAGAAACTGATTTTCTTGAATTGCTCAGTGAGCTTTTCAAGATAAGCATGGTATGTCAAAAGTTTTTCATATTTGGTTTTTCATTTCTTTTGAGTTTGGCAGATGATAAGCGTCGAATCCCTAAATACTTCGATTTCTTATATTCCCAGGGTCAAGGCAGTCTTTAATCCATGGATACATGCTTCATCTTCTGTGGTATTCTTAGTTCCAACAAAGTTCCGCTTAATGGCAATGGGGGTGTGCGATTCATCAGGTGCAATCAGCAATGCCCCTACTCCGTACCCATTTTGATTAGTCGTGCCATCAAAGTCAAATTTCCATGCCCTCCTCTCCAACCAGTCAAGTGGCTTTCAGCTCCTCTTCTGTGACAGCTATTTCCTCGTCTGGGAAGCAATCCTTAAACTCATGTTCCTCCTTGATAGGGTGCAAGGTGTTCTGCTATCGCCCTTCCTTTTTGGTTACATACGTGATGTCGAATTCAGACAGAAGCAGTAACCATCTTGCGGTCCTTCCCGTTACGTTAAGGCGGGTTTCTCGAACAAATACTTTTTTTGTAGGTCCATGGAAGCTATTAAATGTACTGGGTAAGACAGCATGTAATGCCTCAATTTCCGCCTTACCCAAACCAAAGCCAAGCAGGTTTTCTCCAAATTGGTATACCTGGTCTTGTAGTCAGTCATTTTCTTACGTTGGTAGTATATGGCCCTTTACTTCCGTCTGTCTTCATCGTATTAAGCCAACATAGACCCCATAGTGGTTTCAGTGACTGATAGGTATAGTAATAAAGGCTTCCTGGCGTTGTAGGCACTAGAATGGAGGTATTCCTTTATTTTGTCAAAAGCTTTCTGGCGGGCTTCATCCCATTTTCCTGCGAAATTTGGATTTGGAAATTTGTGTATCGGCTCGCAAGTGGTTATACAAGAGAAAGTCAAAGTCTGATGGGACTATTGATCGCTACAAGGCTCGCGTGGTAGCCAAAGGCTACAACCAGCAATAGGGTATAGACTATGATGAGACATTCAGTCCAGTTATCAAGATGGCATCAAGGGCGATTAGGTGTGACTTGCTTGATAAGGGAAAGAGAAGACGTCCCTCAAAGCCCCATTAACGCAAAACAAGTCGATTCCTACGTTTTTCAATTACCAGAAGCTCTTAGCTACTCAGCTATACTATAGGCTCTAAAGGCATTACTTGACTGAAAGAGTGCTTATATTATGGGGGCTTCCCTTTCCAACATCTGACTTATATACAGGTCAACATTGACTTAAGAAGCACGAAAACAAAAAAGGAGCTCACTCGACTGAAAGGAGAGGGATGAGAGTAGTCTTTTTCCAATAGGCTAGCTGCCTATTGCAGGAGTTCCTGACCTGAAAGGACACCAGCAAGCTGCTACTGAATGTGAACAAAGTCAAGGAGATGGAATCAACTCAATAGAATTCGGTTTTTTTTATGACTGCTGAAGTGACCGAACGAAATGTTGGATTGATTCAATACCGAATCCCAGATCTCCATAGACGACTAATGGTAGGGGCTGCATTTTTCGGAAAGAAAGATAGTGGCAAAAGGATGTTAATCAAGAACCGACGTCTCATGCCGACCCCGTCTGCAGTTGCTACTACACTGTTACATCCGGATAAAGTGACCCGTACTGGTGGAATAATTGCAATGCGACTATACCGCCTTAAAGGGAAGACAGTATACCAAGCTTGTCCCAGCAGTCAGGTTTGGTCCTCCGGGCAGCAACCCGGCCGGTATACACCCCACAGAGGAAATTGGGCTGTGAGGTGAGTAACTATATTCAACAATCATTTGCCAACATCGTTCCTAAGCCCTACTAAGTAAAGGGGGATGTGTTCAGTCCCAAGCATCTTCGTCAATACTCCATCTGCCCCCCGCCGGGGGGTTAAGGGGGAGGATGTCAAAACCTTACCCATAAAAAAAAGTACATAGACCTGCTCACAAAGAGCTACAAGACAGCCAAAAACATTACTGCTAATAAAATGAAAGTGAACAAAGCCAAACCAATATGATATTCAATAAGCCCACTTTTTTGAGAGAAAAAACCAGAATTTGTTGAGGAAGATCAGCTGTAGAGGAAAACCTATAGTCAAACTGAGAATCGCAGCCGAAGTTTGCTAAAGAGTCTGCCACTTTGTTGTTTTCTCTAAATGTATAGACGATTTGGAAATGGCCAGCCGAGAATTTGGATGAAATGAAGCTCCACCATGAGTCTAGGTATGGGTAATTTTAGGGGCTTCTTTATTTTCATTGAAGCAATCAACAATGATTTTGGAGTCAATTGCGAGTTTACGAGCTTGATGAATGTAGAGCGCATCCAGAAGAATAGAATCAGTAAACGTCCAAGATGATCTGATGTCAAGAAGCTGAGAACAGTCTTTCAGCCAGTCCGTAATTTGTTGAATAATAGCAGCCGGTTGAGATATTGGGTTTTCTAATTTACTGCTATTGCCTTCCTTCCAGAGTTCCCAAACGGAAAAAATAGTAAGCATAGACGTGACGTAGCCAACTTGGGATTTCCTGCGAGATCTGTTAAACCGCCGGGACTGAATGGAATCCGTTTGGAAGGATCAACTATTGAAAAGGCGATCAAAATGGTTCCAAACCTCCATAGCAAGCTCACTCTTGATGAAGAGGTGATCAATACTTTCTTTATCATGCTCCGAACAGCACAAGCATTTGCTTGCTAATCTTATACCTTTCGTCTGAATTTATTCCCTTAACTGATTCTGAAATCCCCGCATACAAAGTCAAATAAGAGCTTCCACGCAAAAATGCTAATTATTGTAGGAATGGCTTTATCCCAGACAAATTGAGTCCAAGCTTGAATGCCCGTTCGATTTCTTATCGATTCCCAACCAGCTTTGAGAATAAATGACTCACTACGATTCTTTTTCCATATCCCCCTGTCCTCCTGATGAGATGTGAATATACCACTATTCCTGATATCATAAACCACTCTGTGAGGCAAAAATGCTTCGATATCATTGAAAAAGCAGTTTCCATGTGCGTCAAGCACATCTATGATTTTGGAGAAATAACTAGTAAAGGAGTTGGCCTGGTCAATAAGAGGGAGTCATACTTTGGACTGCTTTTTTCAAAAGAAACTATCTGAAAGCCCCTATGGTTTGCTGCTTCCAAACCTGGTTGTCAGGACTTGGAGTGAAATCAGTTCTATTTTCAGGCAACCCCACCAACACTTAAGGGCTAAAAATGGTGGATTGGAAATGGAGCTAGCACTGATTTCTGGTTCCACCCCTGGCTCTCTGATATTCTTCTCATTGAAAGTACCCCCCTCTTATTGACCAGGTAAACTTCATACGAAAAGCTTTTGAAAGCTCTTGAAAATGTCTTGTAGTAGGAGGACCCAAAGCCCCTTCCTGAATAGGTAGGCACATAGTATCAAAAAATCGCCAGTGAAGCTTTCTTTTGTCTTCATCACCGCCTCACCAAAAGTTAGCTAACATTTTTTCCAACTGGTCAAGAACTCCCTTTGAAACTGGAATCCCTGCAAGAAGGTGTATAGGCATCGAGAAAAGAACATGTTTGCAAAATAAGCCGCCCTCCACTGGATAACAATGCTTTCATCTCCTACCACTTTATTTTAGACTCTATCCAGAAGATGAGAAATTTGGCTTTTTTTCGATTTAAATAGAGGTAGTCCTAGATCAAAATATTAGGAATCAAAGCAAGGAAAGTAGCATTGATGGAACGGGGGATCGCACCTTCAGCGAAGAAATAAGGTGACCAGCTGGAAGTTTTTGAAATCCCAACAATATTTTCTATATAAAAAGAATCCGGAAAGCCATCAGGCTTTAAAGGATAGGGGAGACCTTTTTTGGGGTTAGTGCGCGCCGACATGCTCAAAATTCCCTTTTGAACTTCTTCCATATTAGGAGGGCTCGTAAGCATCTTATTATCTTCCTCTGTGACTAGAGAGGGGATGGTCTCAAGGATCTCATCTTCAAGCACCGAACCTTGAGAAGAAAGTAATGGATGAAATAAATTGAGAGCTTCCTGCCATACAGAGACAAGTTCTGAATTTGGTTCAAGGTGCTTATTCTCTATCTTTCTTCGTAAAGCAGAAGTTTTTCAAGGTTACTCTTGGCCGAATCTAACTCCATTTTCTTATCAGCAGACCAACTCTGTTCAAGAGCAAATTGGCCTTCTTCGTTTTCGGCATTTCTATATTCTGAAATAGTTCGCCAATTCAGTGCTTTATTTGTCGAGTCAATCTTCCTGGAGAAGACTTGAAAAGGATTTCCCGAGCATGGTTGAGATCAATGTGAAAATAAGAATGCCGAATCCACATTCTTTGGAAACGAAAGACCCCAGGCCTGCGAGTATTATAATCTTCTAAGAAGATTACTAGAGGAGAGTTCTCAGAGGATACTCTAGGCAAATGGTCAACTCTGGTGGAAGCAAAACGGCTTTTATATAGAAGCGGGCAGTCCCCATTCAAAAGGATTCTATCTAGTCTGGCCCAGATACAATGTTGACCGGTTTGATTATTGCTCCAAGTCAATTTGCTGTCATTGAAAGCCCAATCAAATAATCCAAACGAGAAAATCATATCTTCAAAGCTCATCACTTCAATAAAGGCATTGAAGTCAGGAGGCCGACCCCCAAGTTTTTTCTAATGGATCCGCAATTACATTAAAGTTCCCCCTACTAGCCACGGGAAGTTAATGCAAGTCGATAGGTCCTTCAATCATCGAGTACACTATCGACTTCCCACACTTATCATGACAACATCACCGATCTTTGGCGCTTATGGGGGGCCCTATCATACACATGCACCACCAGAGTCTTCATAAGAACTCTGGGGCGAGGGCCAAGGTGAACCCGGATTAACGATGAGAAGCGGTCAAATCAGTAGCAAAGGCACCAGGACGGACGGTTGGTTGAACCGGGCGATAGCTTCGCGATCGATAGCTCAGTGAGGTACGCCACCCGCCCTACTTCTAATGATAGATAGAAAAGGTGGGAGAGGGGCTGAGGGACGGCAAAGGTACAAAAAGAAAAACTACATGACATACGTACGTTAAATGGTAGGCCCATTACGAACAATCATTAAGGCGGTCTCCAATCTCGCTCGGCTCGGGGCGATCACTTGAACAGGGCGGGATTGATCGATCTACATCAAAAATTCTGGCTTCCCTTCCCAGGAGCGCATCTACAGAATAAAGAGAGCACGCACCACACTCCTACTATACCAGGGCCTTTAGCTTTCACTGAGAAGAAGAGATTACTTCCAGCTAGCTTTTTTCCCTAACCCTAACCAATGAATGATAGGCCGGCTTAGGATAATGGAAAACGAATTCACTTTCAGTAATCGGAGGCAGGTCAGGGGCCGGCGGGCACGCCCCCAGCTTCTTAAGTTTGGGAATTGTGCCGGACCAATGCTACGAGCTTCCGGAATCCAATGGAATCTTCGTAAAGTCGATCATTACGAGTGTTACGATTCATTCGATTGGCAGGTCCAATCGATTCATAGCCTCTCGAGCACAACCCATATTCATGCAAGGATTGGTGATTGAGGATCCATACAGAGTTTTAGGAAATATCTTAGAGATCAAGGAACAGATGCTTTCTTCAGGAAATATGAATACTTTATGGTAGGGACAAGCCATTTTTTGGCGTTGAATCGGGTCAGGAAGAACAAGTTGTTCCAGCTCCGGGGAAAAGATTCATCTTCCAATTTTCCCTTCCTTCCAATATTTTGGATTTTAGCTTCCCTCATTCCTTTTATTGAGCATAATGATGCGAATCGGGCTTGTTGTATTTAGTATACAGCGTCAAGCAGTTCCGCTTTCCCCTACCGATGATGTGCCGAGAAGTGCATTGTTGGAACTGGGTTGGAACTTAAGACCATAAGCTCTAGATTTTGGGGGTTCCGCTATAGCCGAACACAAGGGAAAGATCATTTTTTTGACCGGAAAAGATCGTTTTATCAGGTAATGGATACACTATAAGCATTCCTTTGGTTATGTATTATGTATAAGCCTTCCAACAAACAGAAAGACTTGTATGCATCAGGTTCATAGGGGTAAATACATTCAAAAGGGAGAAATTTTAGCGGCTCATATTTCAAATAAAGATCGCCGCGTGGAAAACTCGTTTTTTGGGGGGGTTGTCCCCACTGGTTTGCGAAAGCAATGGGAGACTTGACTTGCTCCATAGAACCCCCCCCAGAGACTTTCGTCCCCAGTATTCTCTATGGGCAAAGGCGCTCAGGTGCGCTTAAAGTCTTATTGCCTATATCTTATCTTAAGACGAGGTCGCCACCCCGCCTGCTTTAGTCTCAAATAGGGCGCAAATTGAGGTGAACAGACTGGACCGAACCTCCCTACGTCAAGAGCTTTTGGCTCTTCACAAGAGAGCACCAGGTCGTAACACCGGAAGACTGCGCCGTTATTAGTTATTAAACAAATGATAGAATTGATTTGTATGGTTAGTCACCAGTGGCACAACCTACGGGCTAAGTAGCGCCTCAATGGGAGTCTTTTTTTCCTCCGCGATAGTGTAATACCAAGACCAGTAAGAGAGAATGGACTTCATCCATTCGGACAAAACCCATGCCCCCCTAACCAGTCGTACTCTGACCAGGCTTCGAAAAACTTCGAGATCACCGAGTTTCTCGGGAATCGAGGGGTCAAGAGCCTAATCAGGTCCCCTCACCATACCTTGTTGATAAGAGGTTAAGTGTTTACCAGTGGTTGCGCTTAACCAGATCCAAAAGGGGAGAGGACACACACCGTTCGGTGAGTGAAAGACGAGGAAATGCCGATTCCAGTGTCTCCTAGGAGGCGCCGTGCGTCGAGTATACACCCGGTACCCAGCTTCCCGTAAACGATACGACAATGGAAGATCCTTAGACATAATAGCCCTCATTACAGGAACAAGGGATATGGAACTAACTAAGGATCTTAACATGTGACAGGAGACAGGAAAAAAGTCCTTAGTCACTCCGCGTACGAAGAACCGCTTAGCAAACTCCAAAGCACCAACTGACGATACTAACGATTTCTCTAACGAAAATGGAACATTCAGTGGCGAAATTAGCTCGCGATAACGCTCAGCCACCCGCTCATCTCCGATGACGATATCGTCGCCGAGGATAGCGTAGCGTGTAAAAGGAACTCCTGGATATACTTGGGCTGCTACGAACCAAATCACCAAATGGTGAGTTAATGCGAAAGCAGGCCAAGCTCCGTAAAAGCCCAACGGGGCTCCTATTACAAAACGAACTCTACCTCGAGGGTGGATGTAATTCAGCTCGAATGAAGTGAGAGGAAGCCGACGACGAGAATTTCGAATCGTCAGAAAAGAGTAGTAGGCATACTTTCACAATAGTCTTGTCCACAAGCAAATCAATGTTCGGCAGCGGAAAATCCTCTTTGGGAACATGCTTTATTGAGATTTCCAAAATAGATGCATACGCGAACACGTCCATCCCTCTTGGGCATGGGGACGATGTTCGAAATCCAATCAGAATAATCTACTGCCTTAATGAAATCAGTATAATAGTAACAAGACAGCTGAAGAGAGGATGACGTAGACAAGAATCAACCTCTTCCCGGTGAGGTTTTGATGTATCGCAGAATCCGAAAAGCAGCTTCTAAGTGAGATGATCTCGGCCTGTCCATATAAAAATCGGCTGATCACTCCCTCCTATGTTGTAAGTGTAAGCAATGTCTGGGCGATAATTAGTCAGGTAGAAAAGAGTCCCAACAAGTCTCCTTGCAAGTAGATGGGTCATCCAATAGCTCTCCTGCATCTGAGGCGAATTTTAGATCTTATTCCGGTTTGCATGCAGAAAGACCAGCTTTTGACAATAAATCCAATGAATACTTGCACTGGGTTCCAAAACTCTTTGCGACCTCATCACTTTAATCTCCAGAAGAGACTTTGAGTCTCCTAAATCTTTCATATCAAACTGGGTTCTTAATCTTCTCTTAAGCTCATTTATCGAAGCTAAGTCATTACTAGAGAAAGCAATGTCATCCACGCAGAAGAAGGACAATACCTGATGTCGACCTCCAACTAAACATTGAATGATCCGATTTACTTATTTGAAAACCGGCTCCTTCCTCTACTCCTATTTCGGCTCTTATACATGCTGCTGTCACCTTTCAAACCAAGCTCTTGGTGCCTGCTTTAGCTTGCCGGAGGCCGTAACATAAATCGCTTTCTTGAGCTTGCATACCAAGTTAGGATTCCTAGGAGAAGAGAAGCCTGGAGTTGGAGGAGGCTGAATAGAAACTTATTCTTGCCCCCTTCCCTTATGTTGTTGAAAGGCATTCTATTCTTCACGTCAAATTGAAATAAGGCCACCTTTTGATTGCAGCCAAGGCAAGAATGCCACGAATGGTGTTTAGCAACCTGAAGCAAATGGTTTCCCTATCTCTAAAGGGGCGTTCAGCCACTTGCCTCGTTGGAGAGGGGTTCGACTCAATATTCTTGAAGGAATCCTTTAGCTACTAATCTAGCCTTGTATCTATCTACCGAGCCATCTGCTTTATGCTTGATCTTGTAAATCCACTTGCAGCCAATGGCTTCTTTCCCTGCAGGCAATGAGACTAAGTCTTATTATTTTTTTCCTGGGCATTGATTTCTTCCTGTATAGCATCTCTCCAGCAAGAATGATTGGAGGCTTCAGCAAAGGATTCAGGTTCATGAGAAGATTGAACTGAGATGAGGTAAGCTCGATCTTTTGGGGAAAACGATTCATAAGCCTTCAACAGGATAAGAAACTTGAGAGGATCGACGAAGCTGAGAGCGGGATCCAGAATTTGAGGAAGCGACTGGAAGGGAAGCAACTGGGCTAGACTGCTGATCTTCTGGAGTAGCCTGACCCTGGGAAAGAGACTGTAATCGCCGCCGAGAATAAACATGCTGTGCCGGGTGACAGGAATCCTCTGAGGTCAGCTGAACAGGCTGACAGTCGGCAGAAAATGCTGAGCAAAGCTGCTGGCCTGAAGAGTGAGGCTAATCCGTAACATCAACTGCAGAAGAATGAGGTTCGAGTTGATGAACAGGAGAAGGCCGCAATACATCTCCATCATCATTCTCCCCCGGGGCTGATTAATTAGGTTAAGGAAAATATGAGGCGACCCTATTAAAGAGAGCATTAAGGATACATCGACTCTCTTGGATTTCACGTCATAGCATATATATACCCGGACTGAGCATATCCAAGAAAGACACAAGTGGTTGCCTTGGGGACAATTTTGCTCTTAACTGCGCAGGAATATGAACAAAACACGTGCATCCAAACACTCGCAAATGCCTATTATAGTACTGCCCCAGTAAGAAGTTCGTGAGGTGCCGCTGCAGCTTGGATTATCGTAGAATAAGAGGAGCCGTCTTAGGAAATGACTTAACAACAAAGACAGATGCCGCCGCTGCGAGGCGAGGGAGCAACTTGTCTGGTCTTGCGGTGCACTCATTCCCGTTACGAGAATGAAATGACGCCCCAGCTTGACTCGAGACCAAGACTCCTTACAACTCGCACCAATAGCGGCACTGAGCGGCCGGAGATTGATTGAAAAGGCAGGCCCAGCCGACCCTCTCCCCCCCTAACCGCCTATCTACTCGTGTTCGTAGCTCGATCGGAGGTCAAGACTGTGGTCCGGCGGAAAAACAGAAGTCGTCCGTATCAAGTGATACGTGAATTGCTCAGTAGTGCTTCGCCACTACCCTAGCTGGCGGAAATAGCTTAATGGTAGAGCATAGCCTTGCCAAGGCTGAGGTTGAGGGTTCAAGTCCCTCCTTCCGCTCCTGGCTTCGTCGTTTAGTGGTAACAAGTGGAGTGCATAAGCCACTTTAGAGATAGGGGCGAGCAGCAAGCAGCCCCTTGTATAGGGTTCCAAACCTATCTGACTAATAAGAGGAAAGGGGCGTTCAGCCACTTGCCTCGTTGGAGAGGGGCAAGCCAAAACGGACTCCTAAGAAGTTGCTGGCTTTTCATCAGCCGTTGCGCGCTAGCGCGCTAGCCTTTTCCCAACCTAGTAAAGGGGCTGCTAGTTGTAGCGCGCAGTGTACTAGTGAATAGGAAAAGCGAATTGAGATTACTAATGACGGATGGAGGTTGAGGGTAGAACATGTTCGGTGCCTCGCCCTTGTCTCCTTCGCCGTAGACTGAAAATGATGGGAATCCTATCGATAAAGAAGAGGCATAAGCATCGCCTCTCGATCCAATCCATCTTCCCTGGCCTCCCCAACACACTCTTGATACGAAAGAAACCTCCCGCCATAGAGAAGAGATCGAAAGTCTGGGTCCCCTCGATCACCCTCCCTCTCCCTGTACTGTAGGTCGAGAGAGATGAACCCGCACCACATTTTTTCGAATCGAAAGCCCCAACTAGAGATGGAATTCCAGAACCTAAACAACTCAGTTGAGAGCTCCGTGACTGGTTCAAGGGAAGGTCAACCAATGATTGATAGGCCATTCCCTCCCTATCCGTCTCTTGATCCCTCATTCCACTAATCCGTTGTTACTGATTCATTCAAGGCATAGACTCTCCATTTCTTTGTCTTATTAGCGCAGGTGTTCGTCAACGATGAAAGCCGCTGAACTTCAGACTCGAGTGGAGAAAGAGGGCTAGGCCCCCGGAGGGCTTTCAGGGACTGGGGAAGACGGGTGGATTATAGAGCTAGGGTAGGGGCAAATCGAAGGCCCATCGGGATTGGGCATGGACGAGCCTCGACTGGGCCAGCATTGATGAAAAAAGAAAAACGTCCCCCATCGCATCATTAACCGGTGTAGGATTCAAGATCAGGTCCAGGATTCGAGTCAAATCGACCTTCCCTCTCATCTCAGGGTGAGGCAAGGAATTGTTTCAAATGTTCGTTGTTCAATATCTCGGCTGCTCAAGAAGTTTGACTAGTTGCTCCTCCGACCCGGAGTGGATTCTAGGGGAAGGGCAGAGCCTCACCTTGCAGTAGGAAGGTGTTCGTTGTTGGGACGGGTTCAAACTGGACTGAAGGGAGGAGGAAAAAAAGAGTCCTCTCTTCCTGGTCCTATCGAACCAGACACTGAATACCTGGGGATTCATCACTGGCTAGGGCTTTCGAATCAAAGCATGGGCATCTGCTATTAAGAGGGAGCAGTAGATCGTCGATTGAAGAGCCAGGTCAGTCAACTTCTATTGGGACTTCTATTGATTATTAATTCGACTCTAGGGACTCCTAGCAGCAAACTAGTATAAAAAAAGGGGCCCCCATAGAGAGGCAGGAGATGCAGGAGCCGCCAGCCGGATCGACCAACAAATGATAGGCCAGAGAGATGGGCTCATTCGACTAATCAGTGATCCCTGGGCCTACCTAACACAGATGTCCCTGAAATAGGGGATTGGTTGATCGGAAAGCTCAGGCAGGAGTAGGACATTCCATACAAATCTTTCTGATCCGCTAGCTGGTGGTCCTCTCCAACGAGGCAAGTGGCTTTCAGCTCCTCTCAAATCCCATTTTTTCATCGACAGGTAGGGTGAATTCTAAGGTTCCTTATTCCGGTTGTAAAGCGGAAGAAGAGGGAGAATGGGCACAGCCCCACTAGCAGCCCGCGTTTCCGACCCGAAAGGAATGGAAAATGAAAGAAGAATCTGTGTACACTATCTATGGAGTGGAGTGACTATCCTTAATCTCCTCTTCCCTATCTCCCCCTTTTTTGCCTTCGGCTATTACCGGCTGGCAAGGCTTGGCCCAACATTGGATTTGTTTGAAAACTACCAAGGTGGCATTCATTCAATCAAATCTTTTATGCCTATGCCAGCCCAAACTAATTGACTTTTTTTGGAAAGGAAGGAATGCAGGGAAGAAGTCTTTCCTTTCCACTGGTTCTTGAAAGCTATCAATCCCCGCTTCTCCCTCTCGCATCGGTTCTGCATCAGATGATGAGCCCATGCGAAAACTTTCTCTTTTATTGGCGCCCGATAGGTAGGCTATTAGATTGAGTCGAAAGCCTACCAACGCATAAAGGTTCCGATTCGAGCGAGAGCCCAAACGGGTGAGGCGAGAAGATCTTGATCGAAAGCTCCACTGTTCTGAATAGTGAGAAAGAATGAAATTCGATCAAATCGATCGAGAATCTCATCATCTGTTAGGTGGGCCAACCGACCGACCGAGTTGGGCTGGGCGTCCATGTCACAGAACCTTTCTCTAGCCAAGAATCCCATTATTGATCGAATCGGGGCGGATCCAATTCATTGGCAAATGCAAAATCTATCGTTTTAACACTCAGAAAAAAACCCTAGAAAAGAGGAAGAGTCACTAAGACAAGAGAGCTATAGGTAAGCAAGCAAGAAGGATAGATGCAAAAAGGCGAGGCAAGGGGCGTTCAGCCACTTGACTCGTTGGAAAGGGGCTCTCCATCTCTAGGAAGATTGTGTACAGGATCTGGTAATCTAAGCCTTGCTTCTTCTGGTCGGCTCGTATTAGCCTGTGCTTTATTACAGGTAGTCATTCCCCCGTTCCTTTAGTCTTTTCAAGGGTACTTTTTTCTTAAGTCGCGGTCATGTCTTGCCCCCCCAGTATAGTGACCGCTTCCATGGTTTCCCCGAATTTCATCAGTTCCAGGCTCAAGTGCCTGTTCATCCATCTTCATTCCAAACAAAGGCGAACATCTCCATTGAGTGACTGTAACTGCTATGGTTTACAGTCAATAGTTCTTAACCAACCCTTTCTTTTTTGAATTCTGTTTGTTTATGAATTCATTCATTATTCTATTATGTCTTTCTTTCTGAAGGGCTTGCGGTTTATTACACCAAAGGCTTTCAGTGAACTATTGAAGCTATCGAGAGAGTACCAAATGCTGACGGTGACGAAGGTTACCGACTTTCGGTGGACGCGGAGCCAACGAGTTCAGTCGAACAGCGTAACGAGTCTAAGGTTACAGAAGCCTTCGCCTACTTTGATAGGCATAGCATTGCAAGCAAATAGAGCAGAGAGCTTACCCTTTCTTTCTATTAGAGTCGCGAGCTTGTTGTAGTCGGTCCTAAGGGGAGAACCTTGCTGCTTACTTGCTATATCCCCGCGTCCTTGCACGGCTCGGCTCGTTCTTCGAGCCCTGCTTCTCCCTTCCCCCTCTCCCCGTTCCTACCGTCCAAAACAGGCCTATGGAGTATAGCCAAGTGGTAAGGCATCGGTTTTTGGTACCGGCATGCAAAGGTTCGAATCCTTTTACTCCAGATTATGAACACCCGATCGGATCTGTCAAGAACGAGCTGACGACTACAAGGGAAGCAGCTGACTGCAGTCCCTGAGCCCGCAAGCCAAAAGTTTGACTTGAACCTACCTTTCCTTTGCTAAGAGAAGAGAGAGAAGGGAAAGACAGATGGCAGAAAGAAATCCTTCCAACCGCGGAATTGAACACAAGACTGACTTCGGCCAGGTTCTTTTATCAATCTCCTGGCCCTTGCTTACCTCCTTGTTCCGTAAACCGGTCGCTGGTAGATCTGATCGGATCCCGGACACGCGAGAGCCCAGCCCGGGAGGAATGCATGGTTCCCTGGCGCTTCATGGGACGGACGTTCGCAGTCCTCCTCCATCTAATCTAACCCTACCTCGTTCGCCCAGGCCTGCCGGCACAATAAGAGAATGAGGGAGCTAATCTGCTTGCTTGTGCAGGCGAGGACCGCTCGGCTAGGGCGCGCCAGAGGAGCGGAAAGCCACTTGCCTCGTTGGAGAGGAGCTTCGAGTGCCTTTTTTCTTTGCTCTTCGACAGCCCTAACAAGTCACTTGAAGCTCTGCCCTTTGCTTTGCCCCGTGTTGTCTTCCTCCAGTTGCCCCCACCCAATAGCCAATAGGCCGAAAAAGGTTGCAGTCAATTGCCCTTCCCGTTATCATCAAACAAAAGACTACCATACACGCCGCCGGCAAGCTACCCTCGCCTACCTCATCTATAGGCATTTCTATCCGCCCGCGCGCGAGATCAGATCGACTACTCTACTACCATCATTCCGAAGGGTTTTTTATTCAAAAGGACGGAGAATGAATAGCTTATTCATAATCTTATAGGCCCCGCACCGCTTCATTCAATTGCTCTGTCATAAAGAAAGGGAAGGAAATCTTTTTTTGATCAATCGCCTGAACCTGCCTTTCTTTCTTTGCCAGGAGGGGTGGCCCAATCACTAATAGATCTCTCAACGGGAGCCTCATTCTGTCTAGAGGAAATAGCTTCGGTGGATCCGGTTGATTAAGTCGTTGTGTCTGTCGATACCCACCTGCTCGGAGTGCGGGTAAGGGCTCACCTGTTGATTGTGTCGTTGCATGCTTTTTGGTAGAGCCCCCACCTCCCACGGCTACAGCCAGCACCAGGAGCCTAGAAAGGTATAGGCACCAGTTCATTCAGTCAATGAAGCTGCAGTCGGTTCTGATGATTATGCCGTTTCAAGTGGATGTTCAGTTGGTTCAGCGATAGATGTAGTCGATGGGGTAGAGGGTCTGCAGATACTCGTCTAGCTCCTCATTGCCCCAACCTTCCCTGTAGGCTCCCTGCTCCGCCAGCGCGACAACTGTCCAAATCATTTGACGCTTCTTCTCACTGAGCAGCCCCTTTCCAACGAGTCAAGTGGCTGAACGCCCCTCTCCTTCCACTTCAGGTTCGGGGAGCTCCGGCAGGGGGACTTGAGTCTCAGCAGAACCTTCCCTTTTCTTCTCTCTCCTTTCCCTCATCTCCCGGGCCTCAACCGAATTTGCTCCATTTTGCTCAGTTGGGGAGCGGAGGTACCCTCGAGCGGTGTATGGGCTGTGATATTTGTGGTAGCGGGGGTAGAACTCGGAAGGCTGGCCAAGGTTGTGTCCTTCCGAGCGGACGAGGTCGGCTCGGTGACCGAGGGCTTGCGTGGAGGCGGCATTGCGACCACGGGCTTGGACGTCACTTCAACATTTCTCTGCTTTTTTGAGGCCCGAGTGAAGGCATATATGTCGAACGGATTCACAATAAACAAAGGCGATTGAAAAACCAAAAAAAAAAGAAAGGGGGCTTACTCGTGACGATGTCGGGCAGGGTGTCATAGAAAGATGTTTGGGGTAGTGGCTGTAAGTTCGAAGGCTTTTGTGTTATTCGAGTGAGGATGTGAATAAGTAGAAAAGGAAATAATTAGGCTTTGAACTTACCTTCTCTGGATGGAAGGGGTGACCGGGATAAGTGATATGCGAAAAGCGATATGCTTTACACGCCCGCTTCCAGGACGTCACGCCCACGCGTCTCCTGACTGTAATGGTTGGGCTTGGCTCTGCTCGCCGGTTGTGCTGCGTGAGCCTACAGATGCCTCCAAGCAAGCGAAGGTTTTCGGGGTAATCGCCGCGCGTCCTTCCCATGCTCCGTGACAACGGCGGTACCCCGAAACAAAGGGGCCAGTCTTCGTCGTGCCGGGGTATCCCGATCCGGATGCCACGAAAATTTAGGGAAGCCTTTTTCTTAAAAGACTTTCTGCGACCGGTGAGAAAGCGGACGACTTTAGGGCTTAAAGGAACACCTTTCTCTTTCATATTGAGTCCTCAGAGGTGCGGCCCACTTGGTGTCGGATCAGCTCGACAGGTCACTCAATAGTCTTTCGCGGAGTATCCCCTGTTTTAGTGAACCCTGGGAGTTGTCGGCGGCTCGACGATCTTTATTCCAAAGGTTTACCGAGGTGAAGCTTTTGACAGGTATTCTTTTATTTGTAGGTTTCTCTACTTCAGGCTCTTCCGAGGGCCTTTGTTTGAGGTGAGGTTCTATAGTTTGATGGTTACTTATGTTCTCCTCTCCCCTTCCCCGGTAGCTAGGAAAGATTTCGAAATATATTTCCTTCCTTCCGTTCAGGGGCACTCTAAAGGCTTTGCAACCTTCAGAGCTGGTTGACAGCCGTCTAGTCAGTCCCTCTCGCTCTTTGATAGACATCTTTCGGTTCTCGGTCTCATCCGACGAACAACTTTAGGTCTTTATTCTGTGTCCTATCCTTCCTTGCGGATTCCCGCTTTCTGAAGGAGTAGCGGCCTGTGTCTCCGGCTCTGGGAGAACTTTACCTATAGCTAACCTAGAGAGCTTTACTTTAAGATAGCTCGGGCAGGCACTCTTCTTCGGAAAGAGGAGTTGCTTGCCTTACCACACCAACCACCTTAGCGCTGGAAGTTCTAGCAATGGGCAGCTAGGCAAAGGAATATTATATAGCAATTTCCTATTCATTAGATAAGAGATTGTGGATCTGTTCTTAGTGAGGACAACCGGATTGGGACGATCAGGTCGGTTGAGGGCAGCAGCACACCAATAGGTGGATTGCTATTCTTGTACTCTTTGGGTAAAGGGCAGGAGCGCCCCATAATCATTGACGAAGAGGAAGGCTTGGAAAGGGATCAAACATATTGAGGAGGAGCTTTCACAAAGGCCAATAGCCGATAGCTGATGTCACTAGCCTTAACTTCTTTATCTACTTGAAAGCTGATGGGAAATCCTATTTGTTTTGTTCATTACTAAAATGAATCGAATCCTATCAAATATTTCTATTTATCCTT